GCTAGCGTAGCTTAATACAAAGCATAACACTGAAGATGTTAAGATGGGCCCTGAGAAGCTCCGCATGCACAAAGGCATGGTCCTGACCTTATTATCAGCTTTAACCCAACTTACACATGCAAGTCTCCGCAGCCCCGTGAGTACGCCCTCAATCCCCTGCCCGGGGACGAGGAGCAGGCATCAGGCACAAACCTTTAGCCCAAGACGCCTGGCCTAGCCACACCCCCAAGGGAATTCAGCAGTGATAAATATTAAGCCATAAGTGAAAACTTGACTCAGTCAGGGTTAAGAGGGCCGGTAAAACTCGTGCCAGCCACCGCGGTTAAACGAGAGGCCCTAGTTGATAGTACAACGGCGTAAAGGGTGGTTAAGGACAGCAAAATAATAAAGTCGAATGGCCCTTTGGCTGTCATACGCTTCTAGGAGTCCGAAGCCCAATATACGAAAGTAGCTTTAAAAAAGCCCACCTGACCCCACGAAAGCTGAGAAACAAACTGGGATTAGATACCCCACTATGCTCAGCCATAAACCCAGACGTCCAACTACAATTAGACATCCGCCCGGGTACTACGAGCATTAGCTTGAAACCCAAAGGACCTGACGGTGCCTCAGACCCCCCTAGAGGAGCCTGTTCTAGAACCGATAACCCCCGTTAAACCTCACCACTTCTAGCCACCCCAGCCTATATACCGCCGTCGTCAGCTTACCCTGTGAAGGCAATAAAAGTAAGCAAAATGGGCACAACCCAGAACGTCAGGTCGAGGTGTAGCGTACGAAGCGGGAAGAAATGGGCTACATTTTCTATTATAGAACACTACGGACATGCAACATGAAATAGTGCTCGAAGGAGGATTTAGTAGTAAAAAGGAAGCAGAGTGTCCTTTTGAACCCGGCTCTGAGACGCGTACACACCGCCCGTCACTCTCCCCTGTCAAAATGCAGTAAAGCTACCTAACACCAAAGCGGTGACAAGGGGAGGCAAGTCGTAACATGGTAAGTGTACCGGAAGGTGCACTTGGATTAAATTCAGGGCGTGGCTGAGTTAGCCAAGCATCTCACTTACACCGAGAAGACATCCATGCAAGTTGGATCACCCTGAGCCAACCAGCTAGCTTAATTACTAATATAATTCAACTTTATTCATAACAAAACAATACCTAACGTCGCAAACTAAACCATTTTTTTACCTGAGTATGGGAGACAGAAAAGGTTCAACCCAAAGCAATAGAAAGAGTACCGCAAGGGAAAGCTGAAAGAGAAGTGAAACAACCCATATAAGCACTACAAAACAAAGACTAAACCTTGTACCTTTTGCATCATGATTTAGCCAGCACCCTCAAGCGAAGAGCCCTTTAGTTTGATGCCCCGAAACCAGGTGAGCTACCCCGAGACAGCCTATGTTAATTTAGGGCTAACCCGTCTCTGTGGCAAAAGAGTGGGAAGAGCTCCGGGTAGAAGTGACAGACCTACCGAACCTGGTGATAGCTGGTTGCCTGAGAAATGGATAGAAGTTCAGCCTCGCACTCCCCAGATCAAGAGAAATATCACCAAGATACTTAAGGGAAAGTACGAGAGTTAGTTGAAGGGGGTACAGCCCCTTCAACAAAGGATACAACCTTCACAGGAGGATAAAGATCATAATATATAAGACATACTGTTCTAGTGGGCCTGAAAGCAGCCACCTAAATAGAAAGCGTTAAAGCTCAGACAGAGAGAAATTTATTATACCGATAAGGAATCTTACTCCCCTAACTATATCAGACCAACCCATGCCCACATGGGAGAGATTATGCTAAAATGAGTAACAAGAAGACCTGATCTTCTCCCGCCACAAGTGTAGACCAGATCGGACTAACCGCTGGAATTTAACGAACCCAACCCAAGAGGGCAGTGTGAATAATATGAAACCCGAGAAAAACTCACACTAAATAATCGTTAACCCCACACTGGAGTGCCATTTTAAGGGAAAGACCAAAGGAAGGGGAAGGAACTCGGCAAACACAAGCCTCGCCTGTTTACCAAAAACATCGCCTCCTGCAACTAGATTGAGTATAGGAGGTCCAGCCTGCCCAGTGACTACGGGTTCAACGGCCGCGGTATTTTGACCGTGCAAAGGTAGCGCAATCACTTGTCTCTTAAATAGAGACCTGTATGAATGGCTAGACGAGGGCTTAACTGTCTCCCCCTTTCAGTCAGTGAAATTGATCTATCCGTGCAGAAGCGGGTGTAACAATACAAGACGAGAAGACCCTTTGGAGCTTAAGGTACAAGATTCAGCCACGTTAAACAACTCCATAGAAAGCAAGAACTTAGTGGCCGTGAAATTTTACCTTCGGTTGGGGCGACCACGGAGGAAAAATAAGCCTCCGAGTGGACTGGGCCAAACCCCTAAAGCCAAGAGAAACATCTCTAAGCCGCAGAACATCTGACCAATAATGATCCGACTGAAAAGCCGATCAACGAACCAAGTTACCCTAGGGATAACAGCGCAATCCTCTCCCAGAGCCCATATCGACGAGGGGGTTTACGACCTCGATGTTGGATCAGGACATCCTAATGGTGCAGCCGCTATTAAGGGTTCGTTTGTTCAACGATTAAAGTCCTACGTGATCTGAGTTCAGACCGGAGCAATCCAGGTCAGTTTCTATCTGTAACGCTACTTTTCCCAGTACGAAAGGATCGGAAAAGGGGGGCCTATGCTTGAGGCATGCCCCACCCCTAATTGATGAAAACAAATAAATTAAGTAAAGGGAGGGCCAAAGCCCCTACCGCCCAAGATAAGGGCATACTGGGGTGGCAGAGCATGGTAAATTGCGAAAGGCCTAAGCCCTTTAAATCAGAGGTTCAAGTCCTCTTCCCAGTTCATGCTGAACACCCTAATAACCCACCTAATTAATCCCCTTGCCTATATTGTCCCCGTTCTGTTGGCCGTAGCCTTCCTGACCTTGCTTGAGCGGAAAGTGCTAGGGTATATACAGCTACGAAAAGGGCCCAATGTGGTAGGACCCTATGGGTTACTGCAGCCTATCGCCGACGGAGTAAAGCTGTTTATCAAGGAGCCAGTCCGCCCCTCCACTTCCTCCCCCGTTTTATTTTTAGCAACCCCTATTCTTGCGCTAACTCTAGCCTTGACCCTATGAGCACCCATACCCATACCTCACCCCGTGATTGACCTTAACTTAGGGGTTCTGTTTATCTTAGCATTGTCAAGCCTTGCAGTATATTCTATTCTTGGATCAGGGTGAGCATCCAATTCGAAGTACGCGCTAATCGGGGCCCTACGAGCCGTCGCCCAAACGATTTCGTATGAGGTAAGCCTCGGACTTATTCTGCTTTCAGTAATTGTCTTCTCCGGAGGCTATACCCTTCAAACGTTCAACACAGCCCAAGAGGGCGTATGACTACTAATTCCTGCATGGCCCCTGGCCGCAATATGATACATCTCAACCCTAGCGGAGACTAACCGGGCACCCTTTGATCTAACAGAGGGTGAATCAGAACTTGTATCGGGCTTCAACGTAGAATATGCAGGGGGACCCTTTGCCCTGTTTTTCCTCGCCGAGTACGCGAATATTTTGTTGATAAACACCCTGTCCGCCGTCCTATTTTTAGGAACATCATATTTTCCCGGCATGCCAGAGCTAACAACAATTAGTCTTATAGTTAAAGCCGCATTCTTGTCCGTCATGTTCCTGTGGGTCCGAGCCTCCTACCCACGGTTCCGGTATGACCAGCTTATGCACCTTGTATGGAAGAACTTCCTTCCTTTAACACTAGCTCTTGTGTTATGACACGTCTCCCTCCCAATCGCACTGGCGGGCCTTCCCCCGCAATTGTAGCTTAGGAACTGTGCCCGAGTGCCTAGGGACCACTTTGATAGAGTGGCCAACAGGGGTTAAAATCCCCTCAGTTCTTAGAAAGAAGGGGCTCGAACCCATGCTCAAGAGATCAAAACTCTTGGTGCTTCCTCTACACCACTTTCTAAGATGGGGTCAGCTAAATAAGCTTTCGGGCCCATACCCCGAACATGACGGTTAAACTCCCTCCTCCATCAATGAACCCTTATGTACTAACGACGCTGTTGTCCAGCCTTGGCTTAGGGACCACCCTGACCTTTGCCAGCTCCCACTGGCTATTAGCCTGAATAGGCTTGGAGATTAACACCTTAGCAATCATTCCCTTGATAGCACAACACCATCATCCACGCGCAGTGGAGGCAACCACAAAATATTTCCTCACCCAGGCCACTGCCGCAGCCATAATCCTCTTTGCAAGCACAACGAATGCCTGAATTACAGGGGGCTGAGATATGAATAATATGTCGAATCCCCTTGCCAGCGCAATGATTATGGCCGCTCTGGCACTTAAGATTGGGCTAGCGCCAATGCACTTCTGGATACCTGAAGTCTTACAAGGATTGGATCTCCTAACAGGGCTAATTTTGTCTACCTGACAGAAACTTGCCCCACTCGCCCTCATTATTCAGACAGCCCAAGCCATCGACCCTTTGCTGCTCACAACCCTAGGACTTATGTCTACTCTAGTTGGAGGATGGGGCGGACTTAACCAAACCCAACTACGGAAAGTCTTGGCCTACTCCTCGATTGCACACATGGGCTGGATGATTATTGTCCTTCAGTACGCCCCACAACTTACCCTCCTTGCACTACTAACATATATCTTTATGACATCCGCAGCATTTTTAACTTTAAAGACTTCATCCGCCACAAAAATTGGTACCCTCGCAACCGTTTGGTCGAAGAGTCCTGTCTTGACAGCAACCGCTGCCTTGCTATTACTGTCGCTAGGGGGCCTGCCTCCACTCACCGGGTTTATGCCAAAGTGATTAATTCTGCAAGAATTAGCAACGCAAGACCTCCCCCTCATTGCTACGGTAATAGCCCTTGCCGCCCTGCTTAGCCTGTACTTTTATTTACGACTTTGCTACGCCATAACACTCACCATTTCCCCTAATGTCACTACCTCAACTACCCCCTGGCGAAGTCAAGCAACTCAGGTCTCCTTCCCCCTGGCCTTGTCCACCGTAATGGCTCTGGGCCTTTTACCCGTAACACCAGTTATTATGATACTAATCACCTAGGGACTTAGGATAGCATCAGACCAAGAGCCTTCAAAGCTCTAAGCAGAAGTGAAAATCTTCTAGTCCCTGATAAGACCTACAAGAGTCTATCTTGCATTTCCTAATTGCAAATCAGGTGTTTTTGTTAAACTAAGGCCTTTCTAGATGGGAAGGCCTCGATCCTACAAACTCTTAGTTAACAGCTAAGCGCTCAAGCCAGCGAGCATCCATCTACTTTTCCCGCCATGGCCTAGTAAGGCGGGAAAAGCCCCGGCAGGGTATTACTCTGCGTCTCTGGATTTGCAATCCAACGTGTTTCTCCACCACGGGGCTCTGATAGGAAGAGGACTTGAACCTCTGTCTTCGGGGCTACAACCCACCGCCTGGGCACTCGGCTACCCTACCTGTGGCAATTACGCGCTGATTCTTTTCTACAAACCACAAAGACATTGGTACCCTTTATCTTGTATTTGGTGCCTGAGCCGGAATAGTGGGAACCGCTTTAAGCCTCCTTATTCGGGCCGAGCTTAGCCAACCCGGGTCACTCTTGGGTGATGACCAAATTTATAACGTCATCGTTACCGCTCACGCCTTTGTTATAATTTTCTTTATAGTCATGCCAATTCTTATTGGCGGCTTCGGAAACTGGCTTGTACCCCTAATAATCGGTGCACCAGACATAGCATTCCCACGAATAAATAACATAAGCTTCTGACTTCTGCCCCCATCATTTCTACTATTGCTCGCTTCTTCTGGTGTTGAGGCTGGCGCTGGAACAGGGTGAACTGTATACCCCCCGCTCGCAGGCAACCTTGCCCACGCAGGAGCATCAGTAGACCTCACAATCTTCTCTTTACACCTAGCAGGTGTATCATCAATTTTAGGGGCAGTTAACTTTATTACCACAATTATTAATATGAAACCCCCAGCCATCTCCCAATATCAAACGCCTCTCTTTGTCTGGGCCGTACTTGTAACCGCTGTTCTCCTACTCCTGTCACTACCCGTTCTAGCTGCCGGGATTACAATACTTCTCACTGACCGAAATCTTAATACCACGTTCTTCGACCCGGCAGGGGGAGGAGACCCAATCTTATACCAACACCTATTCTGGTTCTTTGGTCACCCAGAGGTCTATATTCTTATTTTACCAGGGTTTGGCATTATTTCACATGTTGTAGCCTACTATGCAGGTAAAAAAGAACCATTCGGCTATATGGGAATAGTCTGAGCCATGATGGCCATCGGCCTCCTCGGGTTTATCGTCTGGGCCCACCACATGTTCACCGTTGGGATGGACGTAGACACCCGTGCCTACTTTACATCTGCAACAATAATCATTGCCATCCCAACCGGTGTAAAAGTGTTTAGCTGACTTGCTACGCTACACGGGGGCTCCATCAAATGAGAGACTCCTATACTATGAGCTTTAGGATTTATTTTCCTCTTTACGGTGGGGGGACTAACAGGAATTGTCCTTGCTAATTCATCGCTTGATATTGTCCTTCATGACACATACTATGTAGTTGCCCATTTCCACTATGTACTATCAATGGGGGCCGTATTTGCTATCATGGCAGCCTTCGTTCACTGATTCCCGCTGTTTTCAGGATATACCCTAAATGACACTTGAACAAAAATCCACTTTGCTGTAATATTCATCGGTGTTAACCTTACATTCTTCCCACAACATTTCCTAGGCCTGGCAGGTATACCACGACGGTATTCTGATTACCCAGACGCTTATGCCCTATGAAATACAGTATCGTCCATCGGCTCACTCGTCTCATTAGTAGCAGTAATTATATTCCTATTTATTCTATGAGAAGCCTTCGCCGCCAAGCGAGAAGTATCCTCAGTAGAACTAACCACAACAAATGTAGAATGACTCCACGGCTGCCCTCCACCATATCATACATTTGAGGAACCAGCATTTGTCCAAGTTCAGTCGAACTAACGAGAAAGGGAGGAATTGAACCCCCATGTACTGGTTTCAAGCCAGTCACATAACCACTCTGTCACTTTCTTCTAAAGACATTAGTAAAATACGCAAATTACATCACCTTGTCGAGGTGAAATCGCAGGTTAGACCCCTGTATGTCTTACCTAAAACTTAATGGCACATCCCACACAACTAGGATTCCAAGACGCGGCATCACCTGTTATAGAAGAACTTCTTCACTTCCATGACCACGCCCTAATAATTGTATTTTTAATTAGCACAATGGTACTCTATATTATTGTTGCAATGGTTTCGACTAAGCTTACCAATAAGTATATTTTAGACTCCCAAGAAATCGAAATTGTATGAACGGTTCTACCAGCAGTTATTCTGGTTTTAATTGCTCTCCCTTCCCTTCGAATTTTATACCTTATGGATGAAATTAACGACCCCCACTTGACAATCAAAGCCATAGGGCACCAATGATATTGAAGCTACGAGTATACAGACTACGAAGACCTAGGATTTGACTCATACATAATTCCAACTCAAGACCTCACACCAGGTCAATTTCGACTTCTAGAAACCGATCACCGAATAGTAGTCCCGATAGAATCACCAATTCGTGTCTTAGTATCCGCTGAAGACGTACTACACTCTTGAGCCATTCCATCTCTTGGTGTAAAAATGGACGCAGTACCCGGACGATTAAACCAGACTGCCTTTATCGCCTCGCGCCCAGGTGTATTTTATGGACAATGCTCTGAAATCTGTGGCGCTAACCACAGCTTTATGCCTATTGTGGTTGAAGCCGTCCCACTAGAGCACTTCGAAAGCTGATCCTCACTAATACTAGAAGACGCCTCACTAGAAAGCTAATTATTGGACAAAGCGTTGGCCTTTTAAGCCAAAGTTTGGTGACTACCGACCACCTCTAGTGAAATGCCCCAACTCAACCCCAATCCCTGATTCGCAATCCTAGTGTTCTCATGAATCATCTTCCTCACTATTATTCCAACCAAGGTCTTAAGCCATACAGCACCAAATGAGCCGGCCCCAATAAGTGAAGAAAAACATAAAACTGAATCCTGAAACTGACCATGATAGTAAGCTTTTTTGATCAATTCGCAAGCCCGTCCTTCCTGGGAGTTCCACTCATCGCCGTTGCGATTGCAATACCGTGAGTACTGTTTCCAACTCCATCGTCTCGCTGAATAAATAGCCGACTTATTACTATTCAAACATGGTTTATTAACCGGTTTACTAGTCAGCTAATGATACCTCTAAATGTAGGGGGGCACAAATGAGCCCTACTACTAACCTCTTTAATAGTGTTCCTTATTACCATTAACATACTAGGCCTTCTTCCATATACCTTCACACCTACAACACAACTGTCGTTAAATATAGGACTTGCTGTACCACTCTGGCTTGCCACAGTTATTATTGGCATGCGGAACCAACCAACAGTTGCCCTCGGACACCTTCTGCCAGAGGGAACCCCCATTCCTCTGATTCCTGTACTAATTATTATTGAGACAATTAGCCTATTCATCCGACCACTAGCCTTAGGAGTCCGACTTACAGCCAACCTAACTGCAGGTCACCTACTTATTCAACTCATTGCCACAGCCGTATTCGTATTATTACCTATAATGCCGACAGTAGCAATCCTAACAGCCGCCGTCCTCTTCCTTTTAACACTTCTAGAAGTTGCAGTAGCAATGATTCAGGCCTACGTATTTGTATTACTCCTAAGCCTTTATCTACAGGAGAACGTTTAATGGCCCACCAAGCGCATGCATATCATATGGTTGATCCTAGCCCATGACCACTAACCGGAGCCGTCGGTGCCCTACTAATAACATCCGGCCTAGCAATCTGGTTTCACTTCCACTCAGTAACACTAATAACCCTTGGATTAATTCTCTTACTTCTTACGATATTTCAGTGATGGCGTGATGTTATTCGAGAAGGAACCTTTCAAGGTCACCACACGCCACCGGTGCAGAAAGGGCTACGATATGGAATGATCCTGTTTATTACTTCCGAAGTGTTCTTTTTTCTAGGCTTCTTTTGAGCCTTCTACCACTCAAGCCTAGCCCCAACACCTGAACTAGGCGGATGTTGACCCCCTACAGGAGTTACCACATTAGACCCCTTTGAAGTACCCCTCCTCAATACAGCCGTATTATTAGCATCAGGGGTAACTGTCACATGGGCCCACCACAGTATTATGGAAGGCGAGCGGAAACAAGCCATTCAATCTCTAACACTTACAATCCTGTTAGGATTTTATTTTACTGCCCTCCAGGGCATAGAATATTATGAGGCACCTTTTACAATTGCAGACGGAGTATATGGCTCTACATTCTTTGTCGCCACAGGGTTCCACGGACTACATGTCATTATCGGCTCAACCTTCTTAGCTGTCTGCCTTCTCCGTCAAATCCAATACCACTTTACATCCGAACACCACTTCGGCTTCGAAGCCGCAGCCTGATATTGACACTTTGTTGACGTAGTATGACTATTCCTTTACGTATCAATCTATTGATGAGGCTCATATCTTCCTAGTATTAAAGTTAGTACAAGTGACTTCCAATCATTTAGTCTTGGTTAAACCCCAAGGAAAGATAATGAATTTAATTACAACTATCTTTACTATCACAATAGCCCTGTCATCGGTCCTGGCAATTGTATCTTTCTGACTACCGCAAATAAATCCGGACGCAGAAAAGCTCTCCCCCTATGAGTGCGGATTTGACCCGCTGGGGTCTGCCCGACTGCCCTTCTCCCTACGGTTCTTCCTGGTAGCAATTCTGTTCCTTTTATTTGACCTAGAAATTGCCCTTCTCCTTCCCCTACCATGAGGAGATCAGCTCCACAGCCCAACCGGAACATTCTTTTGAGCCACTGCAGTCTTGATACTCTTAACCCTCGGATTAGTTTACGAGTGAACCCAAGGAGGCCTGGAATGAGCGGAATAGGGGGCTAGTCCAAAGAAGACCTCTGATTTCGGCTCAGAAAATTGTGGTTTAAGTCCACGGCCCCCTTATGACACCAGTACACTTTAGCTTTAGCTCAGCCTTTATTTTAGGGCTTATAGGATTAGCGTTTCATCGTACGCATCTACTTTCCGCATTACTATGCTTGGAAGGAATAATACTATCCCTGTTTATTGCACTGGCCCTGTGAGCACTACAGTTTGAATCAACAAGCTTCTCTACCGCCCCAATACTACTACTGGCTTTCTCCGCTTGTGAAGCAAGCACAGGCCTTGCACTCTTGGTAGCCACAGCCCGAACCCACGGCACTGACCGTTTACAGAACCTTAATCTACTACAATGCTAAAAGTGCTAATTCCAACAATCATAATATTTCCAACAATCTGACTGGTATCCCCCAAATGATTATGGACAGCCACAACCACTCATGGTCTCTCAATTGCCCTTATTAGTCTTACATGACTTAAATGAACATCAGAAACCGGGTGAACTATATCCAATACATATTTGGCCACAGATCCCCTATCCACACCTCTTCTGGTCTTGACGTGCTGGCTTCTACCCTTAATAATTTTAGCTAGCCAAAACCACGTCAACCCCGAGCCGGTTAGCCGGCAACGTCTTTACATCACACTTCTGACATCGCTGCAAGCGTTCCTAATTATGGCTTTTGGCGCCACAGAAATCATCATATTCTATATTATGTTTGAAGCCACACTTATCCCAACCCTTATTATTATTACCCGGTGGGGAAATCAGACTGAGCGCCTTAGCGCAGGTACCTACTTCCTATTTTATACTCTAGCAGGGTCCCTCCCACTTTTAGTAGCCCTACTTCTTCTCCAACAGTCCACGGGGACACTGTCTCTACTAGTTATCCAATATGCCCAACCATTGTTAGTAGACTCCTGAGGTCATAAGATCTGATGGGCGGGCTGCTTAATCGCCTTTTTAGTAAAAATACCCCTGTACGGAGTACACCTGTGACTGCCGAAAGCGCATGTGGAAGCCCCCGTTGCAGGCTCTATAGTACTAGCAGCAATTCTACTAAAACTTGGGGGGTATGGGATAATACGAATAATGATTATATTAGACCCGCTCTCTAAGGAACTAATCTACCCGTTCCTTGTTCTAGCACTCTGGGGCATCATTATAACAGGCTCTATTTGCCTACGACAAACCGACCTCAAGTCACTAATCGCTTATTCCTCTGTTAGCCATATAGGACTTGTAGCAGGGGGCATTCTAATTCAAACCCCCTGGGGGTTCTCAGGGGCAATTATTCTAATGATTGCCCACGGACTAGTGTCCTCCATACTATTCTGTCTGGCTAATACGGCCTATGAACGAACCCATAGTCGAACCATAGTTCTTGCTCGTGGGTTGCAAGTAATTTTCCCACTGACAGCAGTATGATGATTCATTGCAAACCTGGCCAACCTAGCATTACCCCCACTACCTAACCTAATGGGAGAACTTATAATTATTACAACCCTGTTTAACTGATCCCCCTGAACCATTGCACTTACCGGATTGGGGACATTAATCACCGCGGCCTACTCCCTCTACATGTTCTTAATGTCCCAACGCGGCCCAACACCAAGCCACGTCATAAAACTTCCGCCATTCCACACCCGAGAGCATCTACTAATGGCCCTTCACCTTATTCCAGTAATTCTCCTTGTAACAAAGCCAGAACTTATGTGAGGGTGATGTTACTAGTAAGTATAGTTTAACCAAAATATCAGATTGTGATTCTGAAGACAGGGGTTAAAATCCCCTTACTCACCAAGGAAGGACAGAAATCAGTAAGTACTGCTAATACTTATGCACCGAGGTTAGAATCCTCGGCTTCTTTACGCTTCTGAAGGATAACAGCTCATCCGTTGGTCTTAGGAACCAAAAACTCTTGGTGCAAATCCAAGCGGAAGCTATGACCCCAACAGCCCTAGCCATATCATCCTCACTCCTTTTAATCCTCACAACTCTTGTTCTCCCGCTACTCACAACACTAAGTCCAAACCCTCGCAAACCAGAATGGGCAGCCACACACGTTAAAACTGCCGTCAGCACTGCGTTCTTCATCAGCCTGTTACCACTTGTAATTTTTCTAGACCAAGGAATAGAAAGTATCACTACAAACTGACAATGAATGAATACACAAGTATTTGACGCAAACATTAGCTTTAAATTTGACCACTATTCCCTTATCTTCACCCCCATTGCCCTCTATGTAACGTGGTCAATCTTAGAGTTTGCACTATGATATATACACTCTGACCCCAACATTAACCGGTTCTTCAAATATCTACTCTTATTCCTTGTGGCCATAATTATTCTCGTTACAGCAAACAATATATTTCAATTATTTATCGGCTGGGAGGGAGTTGGAATCATGTCCTTCCTACTCATTGGCTGATGGCATGGCCGGGCAGACGCCAACACAGCAGGCCTCCAAGCAGTAATTTATAACCGTGTTGGGGATATTGGACTAATCTTCGCCATAGCCTGATTCGCAATAAATATAAATTCTTGAGAGATTCAGCAAATTTTCTCTTTATCAAATAGCTTCGACATAACAACCCCTTTGATTGGACTCATCCTTGCCGCGGCAGGAAAGTCGGCCCAGTTTGGCCTGCACCCATGGCTCCCATCAGCCATAGAGGGCCCGACGCCAGTCTCAGCGCTACTTCATTCCAGCACTATAGTGGTTGCGGGTATCTTCTTATTGATTCGCCTTCATCCGCTGATAGAAGGCAATGAACTGGCGCTAACAATTTGCCTATGTCTAGGAGCACTAACCACTTTATATACAGCTACCTGCGCCCTAACCCAAAATGATATCAAGAAAATTGTCGCTTTCTCAACATCCAGCCAGCTTGGACTAATAATGGTTGCAATTGGACTAAACCAGCCACAACTAGCATTTCTTCATATCTGTACACACGCATTCTTCAAGGCTATACTCTTCCTGTGCTCCGGATCAATTATTCACAGCCTAAATGACGAGCAGGACATTCGAAAAATAGGGGGCCTTCACAAACTTATGCCTGCCACCTCAGCTTATCTCACAGTTGGGAGCCTAGCACTAACGGGCACCCCATTCCTTGCCGGGTTCTTTTCAAAAGATGCTATCATTGAGGCCTTAAACACCTCCTACCTCAACGCCTGGGCCCTAACTCTAACGCTGGTCGCCACGTCCTTTACTGCAGTTTACAGCTTCCGGCTCGTATACTTTGTTACTATGGGATCCCCACGATTCCTTCCGCTGTCCCCTATCAACGAGAACAACCCATTAGTGATTAATCCTATCAAACGGCTTGCCTGAGGAAGCATTATTGCCGGGCTTATTATTACCTCCAACTTCCTCCCCTCAAAAACATCCATCATAACAATGCCCACTACCCTAAAAATAGCAGCCCTCATCGTAACTATCATTGGACTCCTAGTGGCTATGGAGCTTGCAGCTACGGCCAACAGCCCAACTAAGACTGCTCATAAAGCCTCTGCCCACCATTTCTCAAATATGCTCGGGTACTTCCCCGCATTAATGCACCGACTCTCCCCAAAAGCCACCCTAATCCTCGGGCAGTCAGCTGCCACTAAGCTGGACCAAACCTGACTTCAAACTGCAGGCCCAAAGGGACTAACACTTATACAGATAATAATAGCAAAAGTAGTAAACGATGTCTCACGAGGAACAATTAAAACATATTTAACCATCTTCCTTTTAACCATAACCTTAGCAGTTCTCCTAGCCCTTATTTAAACCGCCCGGAGTGTCCCCCGACTTAAACCCCGAGTCAACTCCAATACCACAAGTAAAGTTAAAAGCAATACCCAAGCGCAAATAACTAACATAGCCCCCCCAAGTGAATATATTATGGCTACACCCCCAACGTCCCCCCGTAATATAGAAAACTCTTTCAGCCCATCAATGATTACCCAAGAGCCCTCGTGTCACTCCCCTCAAAACAATCCGGCCATCAACAGAACACCCAGCAAGTAAGTCAAGACGTACCCAACTACTGAACGGCTTCCCCAGGCCTCTGGAAAAGGCTCAGCGGCCAAGGCTGCCGAATAAGCAAACACCACAAGCATTCCCCCCAAATAAATTAAAAAGAGAACTAGGGATAAAAAAGACCCTCCGCAGCCAACCAACACCCCACACCCGACCCCCGCGGCCACTACCAACCCTAAGGCAGCAAAATACGGTGTGGGGTTAGACGCAACAGCAATCAGTCCCACAATCAAAGCTATTAATAGTAAAAACACGAAATAGGTCATAATTCCCGCTCAGACTTTAACCGAGACTAGTGACTTGAAGAAACACCGTTGTAACTCAACTACAGGAACAGTAATGGCAAGCCTACGAAAAACCCACCCACTAATAAAAATCGCTAACGATGCACTAGTCGACCTTCCAACCCCATCTAATATTTCAGCGCTATGGAACTTCGGATCCCTCCTAGGATTGTGCTTAATTACTCAGATCCTCACAGGACTATTCCTAGCCATACATTATACCTCCGATATCTCGACTGCATTTTCATCCGTAACACACATCTGTCGAGACGTTAACTATGGTTGGCTCATCCGCAATATACATGCTAACGGAGCATCATTCTTCTTTATCTGTATTTACATGCACATTGCCCGCGGCCTATACTACGGGTCATACCTTTATAAGGAAACCTGAAATATCGGCGTTGTTTTACTTCTCCTGGTTATGATAACAGCCTTCGTGGGCTATGTGCTCCCATGGGGACAAATATCTTTTTGAGGCGCTACCGTTATTACGAACCTATTATCAGCAGTGCCTTATATGGGTGACGCCCTCGTCCAGTGGATTTGAGGTGGCTTTTCAGTAGATAACGCAACGTTAACACGATTCTTCGCCTTCCACTTCCTATTTCCGTTCGTTATCGCCGGCGCGACAGTGCTGCACTTGCTATTTCTACACGAGACGGGATCAAACAACCCTGCCGGATTAAATTCCGACGCGGATAAAATCTCTTTCCACCCATACTTCTCGTATAAGGACCTCCTTGGCTTTGTACTAATATTATTAGCTCTCACATCCCTCACATTATTTTCCCCGACACTGCTCGGAGACCCAGAGAATTTCACCCCAGCAAATCCGCTGGTTACCCCACCACACATCCAACCAGAGTGGTACTTCTTGTTTGCCTACGCCATTCTACGATCTATTCCAAACAAACTAGGAGGGGTCCTAGCGCTATTATTTAGCATTCTGGTATTATTGGTAGTGCCGATTTTACACACCTCAAAGCAGCGAGGACTAACTTTCCGCCCAATCACTCAGTTTTTATTCTGAACCTTGGTGGCAGATATGATCATTTTAACGTGAATTGGAGGCATGCCCGTAGAACACCCATACATCATCATCGGCCAAATCGCGTCGCTGCTATATTTCGCACTCTTCCTTGTTCTCGCCCCCCTCGCAGGGTGAGCGGAGAATAAAGCATTGAAATGAGCTTGCCCTAGTAGCTTAGCTTAAAAGCATCGGTCTTGTAATCCGAAGATCGAGGGTTAAACCCCCTCCTAGCGCCCAGAAAAGGGAGATTCTAACTCCCACCCCTGGCTCCCAAAGCCAGAATTCTAAATTAAACTATCTTCTGATAGTAACCTATATGGTCCGGTGCAGTGTATAGCATTACATGTGCACAGTACACATATATGGTCCGACACACACATGATATTATTCGTAATATTGTGTGTGTGTGTTAGGGCATATATATGTATTATCACCATTCATTTATCTTAACCTAAAAGCAAGTACTAACATCTAAGACGTACATAGACCATATCGTTAAAACTCACAAATAATTTATTATAACCTGGGAAGTATAATATTCCCCTAGATATGGCACACAACACTTTCCTTGAAATACACACCTAAGGTTTAACATAACCATATTAATGTAGTAAGAGACCACCAACAGGTCCATATAAGGCATACTATTCATGATAGAATCAGGGACACAATATGTAGATAAGGTATATTGTGAACTATTCCTTGTATCTGGTTTCTATCTCAGGCACAGAATTGTGAAGTTCCACCCTACAGTATCGGACTGGCATCCGGTTACTGGTGTAATTACATACTCCTCGTTACCCAACATGCCGGGCATTCTTTTATATGCATAGGGTTTTTTTTTAGGTTTCCTTTCACTTTACATCTCAGAGTGCAGGCACAAGTAACATCTCAAGGTGGTACATTTCCTTGCACGAATTAACGTAGGTTCATCATTGAAAGACATAACTTAAGAATTACATTATACTCTATCAAGTGCATAACATATTCATTCTTTCTTCAACTTACCCTGATATATACGCCCCCTCTTTTGGTTTTCACGCGACAAACCCCCTTACCCCCTACGCTCAGCAAATCCTGTTCTCCTTGTCAAACCCCGAAACCAAGGAAGGTTCGAGAACGTCCAAGCTAACAAGTTGAGATATCCATTAGCCATCCGCGTTATATATATATATATATATATATATACATGCCATACCCCCCAAAAAATTTCCCAAATATAGCCCAGAAAATTCTACTAAATTTATTGGTAAATTTCTCAATGCTAAAAATTCCAACATTATTTGGTC